CTCGAAGAGCTCGTCAGAGGCTGACCGGAGGATCAAACCCTTGAGCTTTGCTCAAGATCAACCTTGAGGATTTCGTTGTTCTTTTCCTCGCCTGTGAGTAAAGCAAAGCCTACTTGAAAGGCAAGCCCTGCTGAGCAGCGGGGCTCGACCGCCACCCAACCTTTGAAAGTCAGGTTGCGAACTTGTGAGCACCATCAAATCCAGAGAATAGGAAGAGGATGGGTAGTAACTTCCTGCCCTGCTTAAGCTAAAGGCACCTCTTTCTTACAAAATACAAAACAAAGAAGAGTACCATGTTTGCCCAATAATCAGACTTTCTTTCTAAAGAAAAGAACAAGACAATGACATTGCCAACATTTCGGTCAGACGAGAGAAAAGAAAAGTATCTGCGGCACTAATCGTAGTAGAGCGTCTTCTTCATAGTCAGAATCTTCTATACCGGCTATTCTCGGATAGGCGCCCGCCCCCTGTCCATCTTCATTAAACGGGTTGGGACCAGCCCGGTGAACAATGTTCCACTGATAAGGCGGGGACAGGATTCGAACCTGCAATCTTCTGGTCATTCTCCCACATATATCTCTAACTAGAAATAGAAAGAAGGATGTCTAAATCTAAGAGAATCTAATGGAGGTTATAGGTTATATCAGATCCTCTACCTATCAAATTACTGGAGCAGTCAGGGGTTAGAACAGGCAGTACGGTCATATTCCTTATAATAGGAGTGCCTTAGAGTAGAGTGGTTATTGGAGCTATTCCGATCTAAAAAGAGACGAAGAATCGCCTGCCGGTGCGTTCCACCTCTTCGAGCCGAGGGGCTCATCTAACCTCCTCCTAGCCGCTTTCTTTAGATTCGAGCTCGCCCCGAGCTAAAAGAACCGCTGGCGCGGCCTTGCCTTGTTGTTCTACCTACTCTCGTCTCACAAACCTTTAATAAAATCTCCAGGTTTCCCCACTGACACTGAACCCTGCGAGCTGTCGAGTGATAGGCCGCAGATTCTGGAGCGGAGCGGATTGGACATCTTCTCTATGAGGCCAAGAATATGAACGTTGCTACCCAGCCTAGAGACTCTGGTGGTGTGGTGCCAATAATGGACATCGTGAAATGGATTCTGGTAGGTCAGCTTCACTGAATAGGATACTCACTCGGCCCGCAGTGTTGCAGATTCGCAGAGAGGAATCTTCCTATATAAATCTAACTCGCTTTTGGCTCCTGGCGCATTCTGCATATAGATTGGTACTTCCGAAGACTGCTAAAGAGAAAAGAATAACAAAAGGTACAGAGACCAAATTGATATGGTCTGTGACTGCGCGCAGCTTTTGTTATTCTTTTTGTTCTTTCTTCCTAAGTTCGGCTGTTGCAGTGCAGTGGAGCCAACTCCTCTGATCGATCTTTCTTTCGACTATGAACTCCTTCAACTGACCCAGATCAGTTGATCCAGAAATTAAGGCAAAGCAATTTCACTTCGGGATTCTGAAACAAAAAAAGAAGAACAAACAAGGTTTCTTCTACCCACCTCAGGTAGGCCACCGGAGGTTGATCTCGTTAGAGGACACCGAAGGTAGGTCGAATCCACCGTTAGGCTTTTGTTATTCTTTTCGCTACGGTTTCCTTGGCCGCGAAGCTCCAGCCCTGAATATGAGGGAGTACGGCTTGGTTTTTAGCTCACCGACTAATTCCGAGAGAACAGAACACTGGCAGTTCGTCCACTCCACATGGTGGACACGGGGTATACTCACCCGAGTTAAATGGGCCTGACTCTCCTCTTGGTCGTTGGCTCCCCTTCACTCTATTTGCATTGGAAATTCTGGTTTCCGGGTGTGGCGATTCTTCGAAAAGGCTTCGGCGAGCCTTGGGACATAAGAAATATGGTTTGATTCACTTGCATCTAAAGATCATGGATAGGTCTATTAACCTCGAGTGTTATGGTCTAGTGAACTAGTTCAGTCGGGAGGTTGGTTTAGCTCAGACATAGATCTATCTGCTGGCAAACTCCGGTCAGGCATTGGGAACCGAAGGTTGAGCTAGCAGCTAAAGGCCGCATCGGAAGAAGCTTCGGCCGCTTAAGCTTGACCCCACAAGAGAATATGAGCTCTGTTGAAGGATATCTATAGCCGCAGAGAGGGAAGCGCTTATAAGCTATGCTTCTATTGAAGAAGTGGGCCCTATGTTTTGATTGATTAAACATTGATTGGTAAGCAGTTCGGTCACCAACTGAGACTGACAATATAGGATTTCCATTCATCTTCCTATCTGCTAAAGAAGTCAGATCTCTGGCCGGTTACTCTTTTGATCTCGCCAACCAAGGCTTGGTTAGTCTCTAATTTAATTGTGCTTAGCAACCTCAAGGCTGAGGTAGGCAGATTACTCTGGCCACCGGAGGTGGAACCTTATCAACGTCAAGATCAACCTGAAACAACAAGGCAATGAACGAAGGTCACCGAAGGTAGTTTCAGCCGTTGCCCTCTTTTAGACAGAGACTCTTGAATCGGACTTCTTCGATACGGCGACTAAATAAGCTAAGAAAAGAACAACAAAACAAAACTCTCGAAAAAAACTTGAAACTCTTGGAGACCATGCTGGACCAATCTATCCCTGACATACCTCTTCTTTCATTTTAATAGTTGGACAGGAAAGGAGATTAAGTCAAAGAGAAGGACCGAATCAGTCAAGAGAACTCTTGGCCGGTATAAACATTGCCTAAGGTAGTCGGCTACATTCCTCCAAGACCGAACCTGGGTTTTCTATTATATGTTATGTCAGTAACCAGGAATCTCACCTCTCTGAAAGAAATGAAAGATTAATCCTGACCCATCCTGAACCTGACCTTGTCATAGCTCAGAACTAGGAGTTATATAGTCCTAACTCCAACCTAAAAGAAGAACAAAGCCTTTGGCCTAAAGCGGAATGGTTGATGTTGTTCTTTCTACCAACCTAGGGTGCGAAGCAACTACATTTGACCTTTGGATAGGCTACTTCTTCAGATGTTCCCAAACCCCGGCCTTGCCAATTGACCTAGAGAGATGGGTTGGATCAATTGACTTTTGACCAACGGCCTTCGATAAACCTTGACTCCATTTCAGAAATTGCTATTGATCTGCTAATGAGAAGACCTATATTCTGACCATATCAATGTAATGTCCAGATGATAAAAAAACAGAATCATCCGTAAATTAACCTGGTCTGGTATGAACTGCAACCAGTAAAGGCGGGCAATGCTGACCCCCGGGGTTGTGGGCCTGTTTTCAGCTTTGACATTAGAACGTTTGCAATGAAAAGAGAAGTCTCTTTCTTAGACGCATGGAATCCGTTGTTCAGTCCATTCCGAATTCCAGAATTCGTCCGTATTTGGTCCGTAGTAGTAGTAGCTTTTCTTCTTTCTTCTAGCGAATCAATCTTATCGATCGTATTCAGAAGATCTGAAGCCAAGCCGTGTTGCAGTCATTCTCATTACGCCTGCGGCCCTTCCCCATATGATATGAACACCGAACCCTTCCTTGACCCTGACTCCCTCTCTCAAGAAGAACAAAACGGTGGATTCGACTGGCGTCTCACTTATCCTCCGGTGACCAATTTTTTGTTATTCTGATTTTCTTTCTCGTTTCTCGGGCCTGGAAATCAGATTAGATCCGGTGATTCATTGTGTTCTCAGTGCAAAAGGAGTACGAATAGAGAGAAGGTCAGTAGAGACAGCTGGGAACTGGACATCCTCTTTCCGCTCTCGATCGTTTTGTTCGGCTCAAGTCAAAAGGCTCAAGGCTCCGACGAAGGCTGACCGGAGGCGATTCTTCGATTAACGAAGATCAACCTTTCGCTTTGCTCAAGATCAACCTGACCGGAGGTTCAGTTTAGGAGGTTTATAGCCGCTTCCCATGTTTTGTTCTTCTTTTCAGAACAAAACATTGAAATTCCAGATCCTGTTCATAATCTGGAGTAAAAGGATTCGAACCTTTGCATGCCGGTACCAAAAACCGATGCCTTACCACTTGGCTATACTCCATACGAGGGCAGGAATTTTTCTTGACTTGAAACCCAACGTTTCTGCGGAGATAGTTCAGATATTCTACAATCGAAGATAGCCTTCTCTAACAGCCATGACGATTTCTAGCTCAAATCTCTATCAAAAACCAAGAACAAATCAGAAAAGAAACCTACCGGAGGAAAGAATAACAAAACGGCCAGATTCAGATGAACAACATAACAAAAGATTCGACAAGTCAATCTGTCTAAGGTCCAGTAAAGTAGTACGGAGAAAAGCGAGATCTGGCTTCTTGAAGAACATAACAAAATCAGGCTTTTGTTATTCTTTCCGGAGGTAGGAAGGTCGTTTAGGCCTTAACAAAACAAGAGGCCGCGCCAGCGGTTCTTCTGCTCACAAGTTCGCAGCCTTTAGAAGGCTCCGACGAAGGCAATGGAAAAATTCTGACCAGATTCAATTCCATTTCTGGGACGGACTCCTACCGCGCTACGCCCTCCCTTTGAAGTGGATTTCTCAGCTCCACGAGTCACTATAAAGATAAAGAAGAAGGTCCGGCAAAAACAATCCGTCCTCCGCCTCTCGCTTTGCTCGAGATCAAAGAACCTCTTCGCTACGCCCCTCCGGCAAGGTTGATCTTGAGCTCCGAAGGAGATGAAGGAATCGAAGAATCGCCTTATCAAAACCATTTGTAGAAAAACAATAGCGATTGTTATTCTTTAAACAAGGCCTGTCGACTCTGAATAATCTGACTTAATGAGGTAATCGGGTCTCACTTTACCACCATCTGAAATGCGCGAAACTTCGATTGGTGGAAGCCAGTCCATGAAGATTATCCCTTCTCTGATGTGCAATTCCCCTCTTTCGGTAAGCATCCAGTATCTCAGCAAATGAACATTTCTCTAAGCTGATCCTGTAGCTTATACGTCTTTTGGCTGCTAAAGCTGAAAAAAGGATCCAACGAATAGCTAAGGTTTGTTGACGATCCCTGGCTACAATCCCAGGGACATCATAAAGAGTACCTGCGACTCCTACTTTGACCACTTCGCATATGGGCTTTAGATTATCTACGGCGTCAACCATCAGTTTGATTACATCGCGTTCAGTTCGAGCTGGGCGATTCAAAGTTTTATAAAAAATAGCACGAGCTCTCGTTCTTTTACCATCGATCATGCGAAAGTTGACCAACTTCTTTATCAATTGTTTTTGCTCACCATCCAAGTCCCCCATATAGCTGAGAATTTCCGAGCAATTGGAATTCGATGACGAGGCAATTTTTTGATTGAGATTGCGCGATCGTTACTGTCCATCTTGATAAGCCAACTCCCCTGTTTCCTTCCATAGAACTCAGATCGTACGAATGCCCACGAATCAAAGGCTCTGGATAAAGACAAAGAGATATTGATTCTTCTCTAGGCCGCGAACTCAAACAATTAACAAAGAATAACAATAGGCTGACCGGAGTTCGGCAACTTGACCTCCTAAAGCCTCCGGTGGATGCTATATAAACCTGAGGTGGATTCGACCTAGCTCCGGTGCGTGGAACCTCCGCTACGCTACGGTTTCCTAAACTGAACCTTCTAAACAATGACATTGCGCAAGGTTGATCTTGAGCAAAGCTCAAGGCTTCGGAAGAACAAAACAGGCTTACCGAAGGCCGCGCCAGCGGTTCTTTTAGCTCCGGGATTTGTTCTTCTTCTTTTTTAGTCGGAAGACGAATGAGATCAGAAACGCCATCATTGGGGCAAACAATGCAATAGCTTCGGTGAGAGCAAAGCCCAAAATTGCATAACCAAATGATTGTTTAGCCAATGATGGATTTCGCGCCACGGAATGAATCAAAGAACTGAAAACGTTTCCAATACCGACAGCAGCTCCCGCTGAAGCAATTGTAGCAGCTCCGGCACCCATTGATTTAGCACCTTCTAACATCTCGAGTCTAGAATTCTCGTCACGCTTCGCTTTTACTTCGTTCGCTCTTTCCTGGATTCTTCGTCGATTCCTCTGCCCCACATCTAAACAAACAAATTACAAAAAGCAGCGCATCCTTTTTGGAAAGAAGGATTCTTTAGATTCCATGACTATAGTAAATCAGAAAAGAAAGAACAAGAACAAATGGCAATGGAAAAATGTCAGATCTTTAAATATAAACTATAAACCTTTTTCTTTTCTTCTTTTAGAAGCTTTTAATTCAGAATCTCTTTCAATTTACAAATGGTTTTGATGTTGATCTTTACTTTCAGTCAAGGCTTTTGTTATTCTTAAAAACGATTCGGACTATAGATCTTAAGAAGGCTTTGAACTTCCAGCTCAGATACGCAGGAGAGGAGAGCGATAGCGAATCAAGTCAAGTAGGCGAAGTCCGGGCTCCAATGCTACACAAAGCGTCAATCCATAACGAGGGCTCTTTCTCTTTAGCGGGCTTTGTAGTGGCAAACTGGGTCTAATATCTAATATAAAAAGGCTATCTCAAACACAACTTCAATATATATTATATATTAAATGGCCGCGAACTCAACCTAAGAACCTACCTACGCCGACTTCGTCTCCTACCTAGCCGGTGTCCTCTACCGAGATCAAAGAACCGACTCTTTCAGAGGTTGATCTTGAGCAAAGCTCAAGGCTCCGCTTCGCTACGGTTTCCATTATGCCGCGAAGCTTTTGTTATTATGAAAAAAAGAATAACAAGACAAAACTTCGGGCAATCGATTTGAATGTACTCGTACTTCCACCCTCCGACAGAGAATCTGATATTAACTTGAATCAGCACCGCTTTCAGTTAAGCCATACTTCCTCGGTCACCAGATTCAGGTAGTTACCAACCCGATCCAGTTGGAAAATTGGCGATAAAGAATAACAAAACCTATGAGATAGAGGTTTTGCCGAGGACCTCCATCAAAGCCCAACCCAAGTACTAGCTCACTTTGTCATAGAATTCCGAGGATCATTACTATCGAGCTTCCCGCATCGGAAGAAGAAAAGAAGGGTAGGTGGGAGAAAAGAACCGTCGGCCTCACTTCGTCCGCTACGCTCCTTGCCAGACTTCGCATAGCCATTGGCGTGAATAGAAAAAAGATCCAAGTCAGGACTAACTCCCAGTTGGTCGCCTGCCAGGTTAACGGAAGCTACCAGGTCAAGTACTCTACGCTCTGAACTCTGACAGGAATGCTCATCCCCAACTTCGCCAGGTTCAGCCTACTACACATTCCCAAGGAGCAGAACCAAGTCACAAACAAACCTCATCTCATAGTATGGGAAGGCTGAGGTAGGTATATAAGTATAATGGTTTTGTTGTAATGTTATGTTGTTCTTCTATTGGTTTTTGATTTGAGAGCCTGCCTAAAAAAGAGGCTTGCCGAAGGTTGAGAATCCACCGTAGGCTCTTTGATAGAGCCCCTCGTTAGAGCTCGCAAGAGGTTGATAAGGTTTATTCGCCTTTACTGGGTCGAGGCTCGAAGAATCGCCACAAAGGTTCTGAAAGAAAAGAATGACTCTAATAAACGTCGAGCTCGACTCGTGAAGAACAAAGAGTTCATGAGGTGGAACGTTACCAGAAACCTTGGATGAGTCGGATGCTTTCACTCAGAAGTCAATATCTTGATCTTGAAATTAATCTCCTTCGGAGCCTAGGTTTATAGAAGAAAAGAACCTACCTGCCGCTTTCTTTAGATTCGAGATCAACCTCTTTCGAGCTGGCCGCGCCAGCGGTTCTTTTATTGAAATGGTAGTTTCAGGATCCGGTTTCTCAATATCTCGTAGATAGTCTTGATCTCACTCTGATTGAGATTGAATTGCTTTCTAGGTTGATCTCGAGCGATAGCGAAGAGGTTGGTTGACGTTTGGAGTCACCTAAGAATTCCCCTAGTGAATTGCTGCGCAACCTTTTATAACAACAGGTTTCAATCGTAGTTCTTGTCTTTTCTTAAGAATAACAAAAGAGTTGCTACGTTTTCTTGTCTCCTTCTGAGTTCAATCGTACCTCAGTTTTCAGTTTCAGGTTTAGTTTAGCTCGAGCAGGTTTGAAAGTTAATATTTACTTCAGGCCGAATCGGTTCTAATCGAACTCATACTATAAGAATCTAGTTTTTCACGAAGAGGGCTTGACAAAGGAGAGGCTCGACCAGAGGCCACCGGAGGTAGGTTCTTAGGAAAAGGTCGCGACAGAGGCTGAAGAATCCGATCGGTTCAGAGGTAGCGGTTCTTAAGATTGAGGTGGTAATTATTAAGATTGTAGTTCTGAGAAAATCTAGTCAACCCGGGATTTTGGAATTCGAAAAGTCAAGACCCCGCCCGTCTGATTTGTACTGATCCTAAGCCTACTGCGTTGCCCCTAAACCCTCAAAGAATTTCTGGGGCCTGAAAGTTATCTTTAGTTAATGCAAAGCACTAGCTTCGCTAGACTGAGAAAAGGCCTAAAGATCTTAAGAAGACTTCGCGGTAGTCAAGATCAACCTTTGAGCCTTTCAGACTGAGCTTCGTTTCCGGCCCCCCAGTAGCCCAGAAGCAAGTTGAATCAGTGAAAAGCAAATTGAAATCTCGAATAAGAAAGGCCAGAGTCTATTTCAAGGATGGAGACCGCAATACCAAAGACTTCCACGCTACACTCACAGAAAGTGAATTCGTCTTCACTTCAAAGAAAGTTCACTCGTTGGTAGATGAGTCACGACCTAGCGCCTACGTCAAGGTCCTCAACGTTTATTCGAACTACTGAAACTAATTGGGCAAACAAACAGACCCCGGATCTACAGGGAGATCTATAGAGTCACTCCCTGACGACCCAAAAACTTTTTCCAAATCTGAAACATGTTGGAGCTAGATCTTCGAGAAGCGGTCACACAATTATGCAACCTCACTCGCCATGGCCCGCATACACATATACATCTTGCTGGATCGGGGAGATCGCATCGAACTCCGAAAACAGAGAAAGAGGATCCAAGGCGCTACTAGGTAGATAGAGGAGAAAACCAACTCTGACTATTGGCCAACTCTTGACGATGCGCGTCGCGTGCGGTACGGGGGCCTCGGTTCAATCTTGCCTCTCATCTCAGTTCGTAGCCTTCGCCGCGAAGCTCTTGTTTTGTTAAATCATAAAAGAAGAACAAATGCGTTAGGTAGGTTTATCCGAAGCTTTTCCTAAGAAAACCTACCTCCGGTGGGTAGCTCAACAATGAATTCTGAGATCTGACATTAATTGAAAGATATTGCCTCGGCTTCTTTTCTTATTCTTAGCATCCAACCGTAATGTTCTTCCGAAAAGGAAGATTCGTCTTCAACGAAAGAAAGAGCACACCCTGAGCCCTAGAGCACAGGACTGAGGCCCCCTTTCTTACGGTTCTGACCCGACCTGGTTCAGAGATTACCCTTTATGACCTGGGGGGTCTCTCCTAGTGACAGGATGACCGGTCCCTCATCGTAGTCAAGTGATTACCCGGTTCACTGGGGGTGGGGTGTATCGAGATTACCGGGTGATGAAAAAGGCCTCAGCCTTTTGTTATTCTTTCTTCCCCAAAAACTACTCTCATCAAGTAGCATACGCGAATGGGCCCGAGCTTTTGTTGGTGGTCGTACCTGGCCTGGTGGTAATAGCTATAGTCTAGTATCCTCGCATTGATGCTCGTTTCTCGTGTAGTTCTGAGGGCCGGCTGAGAAACTCTATTGGAAGGATCTCACTACTGATTAAATCCCAGGGCTGATCAGGCTACTGACATTATCTAATCTATTCTATGTAATTTCTCACTTAGAATTCGGAACTGGCTCAAAATCATAAAAGAAAAGGCCGCGACAAAGGCTACGAACTGAGGTTTAGAAGTAGCGGTTCTTTGATCTCGAGCAAAGCGAGAGGCTTGAAGGAGGACGGATTGTTTTGTCTTTTGTTATTCTTCTAAGCAGAATCTCACCTAGAAAGAAGAACCTCTTTATCTTACAATAGGCTCACGCCTTATAGCCTTCCTTTTTTATATGCTCACTCTAGAAGCTCCCTACCCTACTCCCCCCATCGCCGAATTGAGATTTAGATGCTCAGCTCACGGCCGTTTCTTCTCAACTTCGTGACCCACTCGGAACTATAAGAGGCCAAAGAAGTGTGTTGATGTCCGGCCAACTTACCACTTCTCTTTTTCTGTTATTGACCGGCGCTAGAACTTTTGCCTAACTTCCGATTGACTGAAAGGAAGAACAATCCGCTTCGCGGCAAAGAGATTTTTAATTAAAGTTTAATTAAAGAATATTCCGCTGCTTTTGTTATTCTTGTTTAGGCCTTCGTTCGTAGCCTCCGATTCAAACTCAAACAATTGACCCTGATAAGCTTCGTATCTTGGAGATGAGACTGAGAAGTCTGATCTTCGCAGCATAGAAAAGATTACAATTTCTTTCGCTCTTCTCCTTTAGCTTTGAGCTAGGTATGATTAGATACCCCAGTCCCTAGGAATGAGTCTACTAGTTCCTTGCAACCTAAGCTTTAGGCAATCTAATACGGTACAGAAGCTAGTACCAATCTATAGGCTCTGAACTGAAAGAGTTGCGTAGCAAGGTCAAGAAGCTAGTGCCTTTAGACAATCCTTGGTTATGAGCTAGGCATGAGGCTTGAAGAAAAAACCTAGATTCCAAATCTCCGAATGTCAAATTAGTTGTTTAATTACAGAAAAGGATCAAAACCAGAATCAGAACAAAACCAATAGAGAATAACAAAAGCCTAGATCTTAAGAAGACAAAGAAGAAAGAAGACCATCTGCTTCGCGGCCTGAGGCCTCTCGACTTAGACCACCAGGGCCCCACCGGGGGTAGATTCCTTCTGATCTTTAAACTGAACTACGTAAAAAACGAATATGAGCTAGACAAAAAAGATAAGGCTGCTTTTGTTTTCTTATTTTTCAGATAGAATAACAACAAAAAGAAGAACAACAATTCATTCAAGAATCTGACATTTTTCCATTGCCTAAAGATTTTCTATTTCTTCGTATCAACTTCTTATGTCTTATGAATTCGTTTGCTTCGCAACCTATTCGTAAATTGACTAGCTAAATCTTTCTCTTTCTGTAGGTAGGCTCATCTATTCTAGCTCTAGCCTAGCAAACAGGTTTGATTCTCCTATCTTCTCTTTCTTATTCAGATAATAACAAAAGGTTGATCTCGACTGAAAACTGAAAGGAGAGGACGCGACGAAGTAGACGAAGGCCGCGCCAGCGGTTCTTTGATCTTGAAAAGGTTTGGATTCCGTACCTGGTACCTTTCACTACTAGGATAGGAGCTTCCTTTGGCTTTGCCTTTTCGACCTTTGGAACGGGAAGGTTTTGTTCTGGAGCTTCGCGGCCTCCGATAGACATCCTACCTCCGGTGGCCTGAGTTAGCAGAGTACTGACTCATTCCGGGAGACCTAGTTACTAGCTCTAGTACTAGTCAAGTACTTCCGGCCAGTTCGTAAGTGGAGTTTGGAGCTCTACTAGCTAGGGACTCCAAGAGCCTCGTGTATTCCACGAAGGCTTTAGGCTGACCCGATTCTTCGGCTCAAGATCAACCTTTAGGAGGTACAATTTCACTTTCACTCAGAAGAAGAACAAAAGAACCTACCGGAGGTGGGCCTTGTCAACCTCAGAACTTGGAATGTGAGCTCCTTTTTGTTAGCGAACTCAGAACAATTCACATTGCCTTGAATCTGAAGAAGGCCAGGCTACCCTCATTACTAGCGGCTCCACTCTTTAGAACAACAAGGCTCGTTCTCGCTCGGGCTTCGTTTCCAAAGCTTCTTTAGAACTGTTAGTTAGATCAATTTGAGTTTCAGGAAGTCATAGCAAAAGAAGAAACCTCCGGTGGCCTTGCAACTACCAATTGAGCTTAGTAGAGGCTCCATCAGAAGAAGAAGTTAGCCTTTTCTCAATTTAATGTTGAACAGGGCTACTCTATCAAATAGCCTCACCTTTTGAGCTTTGGAGAGTTGAATCAGGCGATTCTTCGTCTTTTGTTATTCTTTTTCTTTCATTTCAGAAGGTACGAAGGCCGCGAAGTGGTTGATAGTTACTTTTCCTTGGTTACGAAGTCAATTCACTAATCAGTCGACTATCGTCTTTGTCAATAAACCTCGAACAACAATTCTTTTTTCCATTATATATATGGAGCTCATGACCTACCTCCGCTTCTTCTGTACTAAAAATTAGCCTGACGACCTTTAAACTTCGCTACGACCTGAAGATGAAGAGAATCCTTAACAAGGGAAGGAATTAGGGACCTAGTTCAGCGACTAGCTCGAACCATCCGAAGGATTCTGAGCCTTGCCTTTTGTTATTCTTGTATTCAGGGTTTCTGTTTCTAAAAGAAGAAAAAACCAATAGAAGAACAACAACATAACATTACAACAAAACCTTAGCAGATAGAGAGCAGCTAGAGTAACCTGAGCTAATTAGCTTTTCCTTACCCGATACCGGCCTAAAGGTCTCGGGAGGGACTTGACCGGCTACTGAGTTTGGAGTTTCCAAGCTACTGTCTTAGAATTATTCCTGTTTAGGAAGGTCGCGGCAGGGAGTGAGACGTAGAATAGAAGGTGTTTACTAGACGCTAGTCGAATCCACCGGAGGTTATATCTAGGTCAATATACTTTGCATGGCTGGCTTCTTTTGACGTCTAATGTATAAGAATCTCATATCTTGACTTTACGCTACTACGCTCCGCTCGTGCTCGAAGCACCCAAACCAATTATGACCTTACGAAAGGAAAGAGAAAGCTAGTACTATATATTCGACAAGAACCAAAGAAAAACAACTGCTCACAAGTTCGCAGCCTTGGTTTTGTTCTTTCTTTGGATTTTATGGTAGTCGAACAAATGGGAGACGCCAGTCCTAATAGATATCGATGAGAAAGAAGAACAAAAGGTAGGCTACGAGCTTGCGAGTAGGAGAAGGGTCCGCATATAAGTCAGGCTGCGACGAAGGATCAATGAGAATGAGAGAGACGTCAGTACTTTAGAGTCTCCCTATTCTACTTCACAATTCACAGAATCAGAATACGCAATGTAAATTGAAAGCAAGAGTTTCCTCACTGGCTCTCTTTCTCTTATATACATTAGACTAGCGTCTAACTTTTGCCTAAAAGTAAAAGAAAAGCCTGGTTACTCTGAAGTCTGTGATGGAATTCAAAGTCTTTGCTTTGGGGAGTTTCAGAAAAGGAGCAGATCAGAGCTCATTCTTTAGATTAGTTAGAGTGGGAAGGTCAACCTCAGCTGCTTCTATCAAAGAGCCTTCATAACAATCATAACAACTAGGCCTCCATGAGCTGAAGAACGCTGGTGCCCCGCTTTCGCTTATGACTCAAAAGAAAGAACGCTTCTGCTACGCTCACGCTTCTGACTCGCTACACTCAAGAACGCTGGTGACTCGCTGCTCTTTCAACGCTTCTGCTACGCTCACGCTTCTGACTCGCTCAACGCTGCCAGAATAGTCAGCCTTTCTTTTATATCAACCTACCTGCCGGCTCTCCGAGATCAACCTCTCCGAGATCAACCTTGAGTTCATGTTTTCATTCTGTAGATCCATCGTTCAAGAAAAGGTGACCGGCTTTCGCGAGACCGAAGGCATACATGCCCCCAAGTGGTCTACGCATGGCGAATGCTCTTTGGGCTCTTCCCTACTTGTACGATCTACTGAAATCAAACACATCAATGTTCGAATGAAGTATCAGAGAAACATCTAGACAGAACGGTTTACCGCTTGGGGCCGCCTCCCTGAGTCCGATCTCTGCTGCCTCAATTCAAACACCTTAGAAGTTCAAGGTCGAAGTCGAAGTTGTTGAGTTTGAATGGCATGTGTTAAGCATCTATCCAATCAGACTTTTCTGACAATCTTTCAGAGTACTCAGAGATCTCTGATTCTCTTTCAGAGCCTTTCTTTCTTTTATATATGCTATATGGAATTCAAGGCCATGAAATGCTTTGATCGTTCTCCAGAATAACAACCTTAAGAAGCTTCGCGGCTTGTGAAGTTCTTTTCTTGTGATTCGACATAACGCGCCTTTGTCCAGAACCAGAGACCAGAAATCAGAATACAGAATCTTTCCAAAGAGACCAAACAGAACAAGAAGAACAAATTGAATCTTGATCTTGCCGGAGGTTGATCTTGTTTTGAACGAAGTCGAAGAAACCGTTAGGTTGATCTCGGAGAGCATCGGAAGAAGAACATCTCCATCGCTCTCGACACATCACCCGGCAGCCTAGGTTTAGTGCCACAACAGGGAAGACTCAGAAAAAACCCATCCAAAAGAAAGAAAGACTGATTCAGATAGGTTTTCTATCATTTGCTTTGCCTTTGCAACCCAAAAGCATTTAGAAAAACCATTTTTCCATTTCAGAGCAGAAGTACAGAGTCTGAAACGGGGCCTCGATTAGTCGTAAACTAAGGTCAGGAGGTTCTTGCCATTTGAAACACGTAACCCTAACCATTTCTTTCCAAGCCATTAAAACACCAAATAGAGCCAGAAAAGACAGAAAGAAAGCCCTAGAATTCCAGGCTGCTTTTGTTCTTTTATTCTACCCACCTCTCCGAGATCAAC